CAACTAGGTCCGCCTGGTTGGGAAAAAGGTTTCTCTCTTGGCTCGATGACTCCCACCGAAAGAGAAAGATTACGTCACGACATAGTTTCTGTGTGTGATGAAATTCTTGTATTCGTCAAAGGAATCGAAGCGGAGTACAGGGTTTACCAGTTGCTTTGGGATTCTACCCTCCAAGAATTGAAGGGATGTCTAGATCAACTGAACAATAAAAGAATCGAAGGTAGATACACGATTTACCGGTTGCTTTGGGATTATACATTCAAAAAAGTGAAGGGATGTCTAGATCAACTGGACAATCTCAAGGAACTCCACGAGGATGCTGTTGAATTTCAGACTTACATAAACAGGTACAAAAGCCTCGTTTTAGAAAAGCAAAACACCCTATACGTACTTGAGGTTTGGTTGGAACTCCTGAATGAAGACAATGGACCCAACCCTGCTCGATAGGATATGGGCAGAGGTCCAGTATGAGATGACTGGAGTGTACCAAGGAGATGAAGAAGAACTTCTAGAACAGGAAGAACGAATGCGTAAACGTTGGAAACAAAGAGACCGACGGAAGCGTAATCGCAAGAAAAGAAATGACTAACTCAAGAGTTAGTTTTGACTCCTTTTGTCTCTCTAGAGTAGTCGCTTGAAGGCGAGCGACTACTCCTGAGAGACCAAAGGCCTCTGCCCTTGCATCCCTTGGGTAGTTGGTTGGGTAAATAGAAAGGGAGGGCAGAACTTTTGGTTTTTTCATGAAAAAAAAAGACATAAACTAACCACTCATTTCATTAGAATTCTCGATTTCCTCTTTTCCGCTCACGCTCGCGGTTTTGTCTTTCCCATCGGCGTTTTTCCATTTGGTCCTTCTGTTGTTGCGAACTTTGTTCATCTTGTTCCTTCCGCAGTGTCTCCTGATACTGTAACTCGGCAAAAGACCTATCCATCTCTACCGGGTTCATTTTTTTTAAGTTTAAGTAGTCCTCGTCCGATTCCCACCTAATCAAAGAGCTCTCCAAGTCTGCTCTTTCCTTATCCCATATCATTGTAATCATATCTTTTTTCGCCTTGATGACAAAGTCGTCCAGCTTATACGTTGTTTCATATTTCTGGAGAGCGGCTTCTATTTCTTGGGCTATAGAATGGACAAGGATCCTTTGTTCGCTGTACTCTCCTTTCTGGATCTCTCTCAGTTTATTGAGAGAGGCCCTTAGTTCTTGTACGATCTGATCAGTAATCGAATTGTACCGGTCGTAATCCGGTTTCAGGCGATGCACCAGCAAAATATACATGGCATTCATAGAAAGAAGGGTCATATGCATATAGGCGAGTTTCATTTTAGTGATCCAGCCAATAGAGCCGCTCTCTTCCGAATCAAGCAGACGCAGAACCTCTTGGTGTTTTCTTTTGTTCTCCGTCCAATCCTTGATTATTTGTTTTAGGTCCTTTTCGTTTTCTTTTGATGTCTGCAAAAAGAGACTAAAAAGCTCTAAGATTTTAGCGGAAGCTTCCCAAAGCGCTTCCTGAGGTTCTGTGGGACTCTTTGTCCAAATCTCGAGAAAAAGCCTTTGGAAAGTTTGTCCTTCTTCTTCATAGGATTCAATCCTACAATCCAAATTTTGAACTGGGGTGAAGTTGGAGTCTATTGAATCATCTTCTTCATCGGTAAGAGGCCCTTGGTGCTTACGCCCCCCCACCATGTATAAAGCGTCTTCCAATATGGTTTTTATCCATTTCGATTGCTCTGCCCTAAGGGCAGAAACGCAAAAGACCCCGACATGAATACCTTTTTCTAATTCTTTATAATCCAAATATTTGGCCTGCAAAACGATCTGAAAAAGGTTCATTATTTTCATTGAAACTAATAAAAGTGCTTTATTAGGAACTGTTGGACTCGTACTCAAAATTTCTATAAAAAGTGTTTGGAAAGTTTGTCCCCCATATTCGTAGCCTTGAATGCTACTGTTGACTTTCTGAATGGGAGGGTTTGGGTCTATAGAAAACCCTTCTTCATCTGTAATTCCCGTTTCACCCTTGCTGGTGCTCGAAACGAGCTCAATTCTAAGTTCTACAACAAACGGAATGGGTTCCGTTATGGTCGCAATGTGTTGAGTTTCTATTTCTACCTTAATCCCGGGTGGGAGTTCAATATCCACGGCCATTGCGTTTAGTGGCCCCCGTACATCTAAAATCGCGACAAAAGGTCCCTTGCCAACGAACTCTTCCAACTTACCCGTTAAGATGATTTTGCCGAAATTCTTTAGAATCTCATCGAGAGACTCCTGAATTCCAACGATGTTCATCAAATTCAAATTCTTGCATGCGTTTTGAATTTTCGCATGCGTGAATCGCAGACAAAGTATCCCAGTAAGCAAAGCCTCGCGTAATCCCTTTTTCAGCAAGCGAGATTCCTTTGCAGTTAGAGGAGAAAGGGCGAATCGTCCATACAACAAATCGTTGTGTAAATCTTTACACTCCAAAGAGTCCCAGTCTGCGAAGTTCTTGTTATTTGTAATTTCTAAGCAAAACTCGCTAAAGTCGCTATCGTTCTCGATGTAAAATTCAAAGTCTCTTTGGTCTGGCATCATGCTCCTTATTTTCTTGATTCTTTTTTTTGATGCTATTTCGATTCGTTTAGAATTTAGAAATAGATCCAGTGGATTTTCCTGATCGATCATAGAAATACAATTCCGATTCGTTCCGATTAAACTTCCATCCTATTCATCTGTAAGTTCTTCTTATTCTTAGATACAAGGAAAGAATTCAGTTCTAGGGACAAAGCTCGTAGTTGATCCAGTGGATTTTAGTTCCTGAATCTCAGTAGGAAAATATCAGCAGGAAAAGTGTTCCATTTAAATAAGACAGAGTAGCGGCGATCGAGCTTAGGTGGAGTGGATTCCGTCTACAGAATACAGATAAAGTGCACACCATACTCGATTGATAGGGATGAATCGTTTTCATCTTTTTTGGGGGGTCTTCCATTTTTTTTTTCTACGTACGTCTTCTTTTAGGAGGCCTACACCCATTGTGTGGTAAAGGGGTTCTATCTCGTAACAAATGCAACCGCACACCGCTTCTCAAAATAGCTCGTAATGCCGCATCTCTCCCACGACCGACACCTTTTACTAAGACAACAGCTCGGTGCATACCTTGAGTTACTACTGTGCGAATAGCATTTTCGGCGGTTGTTTGGGCGGCAAAGGGCGTACCCCTTCTTCTACCCTTGAATCCACAAGCGCCGGCAGAGGCCGAAGTAACCACCCGACCCCCTACATCTGTAACAGTAACAATGGTATTGCTGAAACTTGCTTGAACGTGAATAATTCCTTTGGGTATTTTCCGTGCACTCTTACGCGAACGAATGCGTCTATTCCTCAATCTAAATGAACTATATCTTCGTATCGTTTTTGCCATATTTGATCAGTTTATAAATAAAAGTGAGAGAGATATGGATATATCCATTTCATGTTAACATAGATTTTGTTTGTTTTTCTCATTATTTTCTTTTTTTAATTTAGCTTTGACTTTATCAAATTCTTTTTTTTTTGAAAGGTTATCGTTGTCTTTGTTTATGTCGTGGATTGGAACAAATGACTCTAATTCGCCCTTTCCTACGGATCAACTGACACTTTGTACAAATTTTACGAACGGAGGCCCTTATTTTCATATTTTTTATTCCTTAACCTTGAATCTCTTTTTTGGAAGAAACTAAGTTTCTTTGGAGTCGCGAATGGAATCCTCACGAGTCTTCAAGTTCAAAACCCACCTTACTCATACTCATTCGAATCTGAATCGGTGTTGTCCAATCTAGCAATTATACGCCCCCGGGCTGCATCGTAACGGCTTATTTCCATTTCGACCCTATCGTATCTATTATACAGCATATAATATATGGCTTTCGTTATTTGGTTGGGTGTAGTGGCATAAAGATTACGATTACCAGATATACAACAAGATTTCTCCACCTATTCTTTTTAATCGAGCCTCTCGGTCTGTCATTATACCTTTAGAAGTAGAAAGAATTGCAACCCCCATCCCGCCCAAAATCCTAGGAATTTTTTGATAGTTAGAATAGATTCGTAGACCGGGTCGACTGACCCGTTTTAAATTGAAAAGAGTTCTAGACGGACCCTTTCTATTCCTTCTATGGCGTAGGGTTAAAACCAAAAAGGATTTTTTGCTTTCCCGATGTTCCCTCGCATTTTTGATAAAACCCTCTCGTAACAGTATTGTCACAATGTTTTGGGCGATGTTAGTAAATGTTATTCGAACCGTCTCTTTTTTAGCCATATCGGCATTTCGTATAGATGTGACTATTTCAGAAAGAGTGTCCTTACCCATGATAAACTCAAATGATTTTTGCCTTCCAATTTGGATATAATCAACATGTTCCTTTCTTTTTCTTTTTGAATTATGAAAGGTATATACCTGAGACACAATCTACCATACTGATAAATGGATTTCATTCAAATACTAGATCACAGTTTCCTTTTAAAAGACTTCTTATATTACTTCACGCGCTAATGAAACTATTTTGTCGAAATTTTGATGCAATTCTAGGGGGATCGCACCAAAAATGCGAGTTCCTACTGGATTTCTGTCTTTATTAATGACAACTGCAGCATTGTCATCATATCTTATTATCATACCATCATCACATTTGAATTCTTTACAAGTACGTACAATTACAGCTTTGATCACTTCTGATCGTTTTAGAGCCGAAGTTGGCTTTGCTTCCTTAATTACAGCAACAATAACGTCGCCAATATGAGCATATCGTTGATTGCTAGCTCCTACGATTCGAATACACATCAATTTCCGGGCACCGCTGTTGTCCGCTACATTCAAAAGGGTCTGAGATTGAATCATATCGTTTTTTTGTTTTTTTGTTTTTTTGTTTAGCCTGCTCTTTCGACGCAAAGCACGAAGTAAAAAAAAGAAATCTTTTTTGTCCAAAAAACCTGCAATTCTCCCCAAGGCTTCCTTACTTTTTTTGGTTCTACATTCCTATTTCGAAATAATGAATTGAGTCCGTATAGGCATTTTTGATGCAGCTATTTCAATAGCCTTTCTAGCTATATTTTCCGCTACTCCGCCCATTTCATAAAGTATTCTACCCGGTTTAACGACAGCTACCCAATATTCGGGAGATCCTTTACCCGAACCCATACGCGTTTGTGTAGGTTTGACTGTAACGGGTTTGTCTGGAAAAATACGCACCCATATTTTTCCACCGCGGCGTACATTTCGTGTCATTGCTCGCCGCCCTGCTTCTATTTGTCGAGAGGTGAGCCAAGCGGGTTCAAGTGCTTGAAGAGCATATTTACCGAAAGAAATACGACTGCCTCTAGAAGATCTTCCTTTCATTCTTCCTCGATGTTCTTTACGGAATTTGGTTTTTTTTGGACTCAACATAGCAATTAGATCCTTTTTCGAATTCTTATTCAACCCTATAGAATTGTTCCTTTTTTTGGTTGAACAAAAAAAGAACGAAAGAATTTTTCATTTTTTGTTCTAGCATTGGATAGTAGGATTTCCCGTCTCAAAAGATCCAAACTTTTATGCCCAATACCCCACGGATAGTTATAACTTGAGTGGAACAAAAATCTATTTTAGCGGTAACGGTTTGGAGAGGGACTCGACCCTTTCTAAGCCATTCGACGCGTGCCATTTCTTGTGCTTTTCCGCCAATACATCCGGCAATTTGTACTTGAATTCCCTTTTTATATGCTTTTTCGACTAATTCAACAGCCTTTTTCATTACTTTGCGAAATGAAACTCTATTCTTTAATTGGTTGGCTATATATTTTCCAAGAATAGTAGGGTCTCCGTAAGGCTTTTTCATTTTTCTAACAGCAAGATTCAGTTTTCGGTTTTGAATGAAGTGAATGGCTTTTTTTAAACTTACCTGTAATTCTTTGATTTTGGTTTTGGGCGGTTCATCCTCTGTTAATAACTGTGAGAATCCCATATATATTATGACTTTAACCACATCGATTGATTTGTCAATCTGTATTCGTGAAATGACATCCGAATCGGAGGAGATTCTCTCCTTTTCTATATAATTCTGAATGTGTTCTCGTATTTTGTGATCTTCTTGTAGGCCTTCAGAATAATCTTTTCGTTTTTCAAACCAAATAGAGTGATGGGTTTGGGTTGTACCAAGTCGGAAACCTAATGGATTGATTTTTTGTCCCATAAGACCTCCCTACTATACATATCATTACACGGCATACTCAGTATCTTTCTTTTCATTTCTCTTTTCGCGTTATTATTTCAATTCCGTTTTCTTATTTCTGTTTCGTTTGATTTCTCTAAGAGGGCCCATGGTTTTCTGATATATTCTTCATATTTTTCGTTTAATGATATATCCCTCAATACGATAGTGATATGACAAGTGGATCTTTTTATCGGATAACTCTGTCCCTTAGCTCGAGGTTTGAATTTTTTCGCAGTAGGCCCCTCATTGACTTCGGCTTTACTAATGATTAAACTTGTTTCGTCGAAATTCATATTGTGAATACCGTTTGCTGCTGCGGAAGAAATTAATTTTAAAATTGGATAACATGCTCGATAAGGCATGAGTTCTAGTATCATCAGTGTTTCTTCGTAGGAACGTCCACGAATCTGATCAATCACTCTTCTCGCTTTGTGAGTAGACATAGGAATATATTTACCTAAAGCCGATACTTCTGTATATCGCTTCTTATTCTTTTTTTTTATCATGGCGTACCTCCCCTTTTCACTAATGACCGATAATTATCTATATTCATTTGATTAACGAAGAGATTGAGTATCCCTTTTGCTTTTAACAGAATTCATTTGATTAACGAAGAGATTGAGTATCCCTTTTGCTTTTAACAGAATTCATTTGATTAACGACGAGATTGAGTATCCCTTTTGCTTTTAACAGATTTAGTATCACTTTTGCTTTTAACAGATTTAGTATCACTTTTTTTTTTAGAGTTGTGTTGATTAAAAATTCTAGTGGGTACAAAATCTCCCAATTTATAATTGACCATATATTTCGTTATAGGAATAGGCACATGTTCCCTCCCGTTATGGATATAAATAGTGTATCCGATCATTGCGGGTATAATGGTAGATGCACGCGACCAAGTTTTGAGGAAATCTTTCTGGGCCTTGGCATTCAGTTTCTCGATTTTCTTTAATAACGGATTCGCTACAAAAGGGTTTCTTTTTACTGAAGGGAACGGCTTTTTTTTTTTTTTTTTAAATGAAGGGAACACAGTCAATTCCTCCTTATTGAATTCTTATTTTATTCTTTCTTCTTTTTTAAAGACGATGAAATTCTCTTTTTTATCCTATTTACTACGGCGACGAAGAATCAAATTATCATTATATTTTTTCCTTTTTCTAGTTCTGATTCCGAGTGCAGGACGGCCCCATGGGGTTGCGGGTTTTTTTCTACCAATTGGGGCTTTCCCTTCACCACCCCCATGGGGGTGGTCTACAGGGTTCATAGCTACTCCTCTTACTACAGGACGCTTCCCT